TAAACGAAAACTGAACTACCTGAAGCGAAGTTTACTGAAGTAGTAGTGGTTGTCTTATAAAGAAGAGTAAAGAAGAATGAAAAATGGGATAAATAGTCAGACTTTCTATTACTATTATTATATATAAAATCTTTTTCCTGGCCTAGTTGGGAGTTCCTATCTTATAAGTTAATAAATGGATTAAGGGAAGAAACTTTTTTCAATAGTCTTTAATGGAATAAAAAAGGAAAAAAAATAGGGAAAAGCCCGCTATCGGAATCGAACCGACGACCATCGCATTACAAATGCGATGCTCTAACCTCTGAGCTAAGCGGGCCCCACATAATAAAAATAATAAAAATTTTCTATGCATAGGAATTCAATACACTTATAGTATTAGTGTATAGTGTACTGTCTATAGAAATATAGTAGAAAAATCGTAAAATATAGAATTTTGGAATAAAATAAATAGTGAATATTATAGAACATAATGATTCATATAGCGATATAGAACTTCTAGTTCTTTATCTCTAAATAGAAATTGGATTCTATTTTATTTGATAGTCAATCTTAAATATTTGTTTGTAGTATAGTCAAATTGGATTTTTTTATTCCATTGGAAATTCTTTTTATTACACCTCTTTAGTTATATTATAATAATTATACTCCTTTTTTCTATTTTTTTCGAAGAAGTTGAATTATTTACTTAGTTATAATTATAACTAATCGGACATTCCTCGGCTTTCGTTCGTAAAGGAGGCAGTTAATAAAAAAAAAAAAAAAGAATCGATCCTTCAAGTATACCAACTTACATGGTAAAAGTTGCAGTAATAAAAACATATAGAAAGGGTATATGTCAATCTATATTGAATTGCCGATATACCAAGGATAAAATCCAATTTGATTGGAGCAAATACAGGTTTAGAAATAAAATCTTTTTTAGAGATGGTAATCGATACCTAAACCTAAAAAATGCAAAGGTTCCTGCAGAAATGAAAAAAAAAAAAAAAGGATCTCATAATGAGATCCTAATCTCAAAACAAAAGGGAAGGGGATATGGCGAAATCGGTAGACGCTACGGACTTAATTGGATTGAGCCTTGGTATGGAAACCTACTAGGTGATAACTTTCAAATTCAGAGAAACCCCGGAATAAAAAAAAAATGGGCAATCCTGAGCCAAATCCTGTCTTCTCAAAATAAAGGTTCATAAAGCGAAAAGGGGATAGGTGCAGAGACTCGATGGAAGCTGTTCTAAAACAAATGGAGTTGACTGCGTTGGTAGATGAATCTTTTCATCGAAACTTCAGAAAAGATGAAGGATAAACGGATCTATTGAATACTAAAATATCTAAAAAAAAGGAATGACGGCCCGAGTCTGCATCTGTATTTTTTTAGATGAAAAATAGAAGAATTGGTGGGAATTGATTCCACATTCAAGAAAGAATCGAATATTCATTCATCAAATCACCCCACTCCATAGTCTGATAGTTTTAGTCTTTTTTTAAAGAACTGATTAATTAATTGGACGAGAATAAAGATAGAGTCCCGTTCTACATGTCAATACCGACAGCAATGAAATTTATAGTAATAGGAAAATCCGTCGACTTTTAAAATCGTGAGGGTTCAAGTCCCTCTATCCCCAAAAGCCTATTTTCTATCTATCCTACCCCCTATTTTTTGCTGGCGGTTCCCAATTCCCTTTTCTCATTTTTTTTTTTTCAACGTATGGGGGCGTAAATGACTTTCTCTTATCACATGTGATATAGAATACACATCTAAATTTAGAAAGGAATCCCTAATTGAATGATTCGCAATCAATAGCATTACTCATACCGAAACTTACAACTTGCAAAGTCGTCTTTTTAAAGACCTAAGAAATTACATACAGGACTTGGGGAAAACTTTGTAATTCCCCCCCCTGTACCTTTAATTGACATAGACCCCAGTCCTCTCCTAAAATGAGGATGGAATGTTCCATTGGAAATGATCTGGATAGCTCAGTCGGTAGAGCAGAGGACTGAAAATCCTCGTGTCACCAGTTCAAATCTGGTTCCAGATACAAGGTTTCGTTGTATAAGACCTTTTTATTTTATAAAGTAATTGATAGGAAGCAAGATCCATATTCATTTCGAATATGGATCATAATTCCTACATACTTTTTCTATATTTACGAGAAATACCCCATCTATTTGATATTTATAGATGGGTAGAGTTTCTTAAATTTCATTTTAAAATATTATTATTATTCTAAACTAAATATTTTAAAATGAAATTTAAGAAACGCTTTTTTTCTTTCGTTCAAAAAATGTTATTTCCTATTCAATCTCCCAATTCCTTCCGATATGACTTTATCGAACCGATCTAAGCAAATCTAAGAAATAGGCCCAGTACGAAGTTCATGATGCAGAACTCGTTTGATGGTTCGGCTCCTATGAAAAAAAAAAAAGGTAAGAATCCCAACGAATTCCTAATTCGATTGTTAGCCTATCTATAATCAATATATCGCCTAATACATAATAC